ACGCAACGATGATTATTTTCTACAAACCATAAAGACATTGGAACATTATATTTTATTTTCGGAGCATGATCAGGTATAGTAGGGACTGCTTTAAGACTAATCATTCGAGCTGAATTGGGACAACCTGGTAGCCTTATTGGAGATGATCAAATTTATAATGTGGTAGTCACTGCTCACGCATTCGTAATAATTTTCTTTATAGTTATACCAATCATGATTGGAGGATTTGGAAACTGATTAGTCCCATTAATATTAGGGGCCCCTGATATGGCTTTCCCTCGAATAAATAATATAAGATTCTGATTGCTTCCCCCTTCCCTAACTCTTTTACTTTCGAGTGGAATGGTAGAAAGAGGGGTAGGTACAGGATGAACTGTTTATCCCCCTCTTGCAGCCGGAATTGCTCATGCTGGAGCTTCCGTTGACATAGGAATTTTCTCTCTACATTTAGCAGGAGTGTCTTCTATTTTAGGGGCCGTAAACTTCATAACTACAGTAATTAATATACGAGCATCTGGAATAACAATAGACCGAATACCTTTATTTGTTTGATCTGTCTTTATTACAGCACTACTTTTACTCTTGTCATTACCAGTTTTAGCCGGGGCTATTACAATATTACTAACAGACCGAAATCTTAATACATCTTTCTTCGATCCTGCAGGAGGGGGGGATCCCATTCTCTACCAACATCTATTCTGATTCTTTGGTCATCCAGAAGTCTATATTTTAATTTTACCAGCATTCGGTATAATTTCTCATATTATTAGCCAAGAATCAGGTAAAAAAGAAGCCTTCGGTACATTAGGAATAATTTATGCTATATTAGCAATTGGTGTTTTAGGCTTTGTAGTTTGAGCCCATCATATATTCACAGTCGGAATAGACGTAGATACTCGAGCTTATTTTACCTCAGCAACTATAATTATTGCTGTACCGACTGGAATTAAAATCTTTAGTTGGTTAGGTACTCTTCATGGTACTCAACTGAATTACAGCCCATCTTTATTATGAGCCTTAGGATTTGTATTTCTTTTTACAGTCGGTGGATTAACAGGAGTTGTACTAGCTAATTCATCAATTGATATTATTTTACACGATACATATTATGTTGTAGCACATTTCCACTATGTCTTATCAATAGGAGCTGTATTTGGGATTTTCGCCGGAATTGCCCACTGGTTTCCTTTATTTACAGGACTTACATTAAACCCGAGATGACTTAAAATACACTTTTTAACTATATTTGTGGGGGTGAATATTACATTCTTCCCCCAACACTTCTTAGGTTTAGCAGGTATACCTCGCCGGTATTCAGACTACCCAGATGCCTACACAGCTTGAAATGTTGTTTCTTCCATCGGATCTACAGTTTCTTTGATCGCTGTTTTAGGGTTTGTTTTTATTGTATGAGAAGCTCTATCAGCTAATCGTCCAGTAATTTTCTCACTATTTCTGCCAACATCGATTGAGTGACAGCACAATCTTCCACCAGCAGACCATAGTTATATAGAAATCCCATTAATTACTAATTTCTAAAATGGCAGATAGATGCATAGGATTTAAGCTCCTACCAGGAAGATTTCTTACTTCTTTTAGAAATTAATGGCAACATGAGGTCAACTAGGTTTTCAAGACAGAGCTTCACCACTTATAGAACAATTAATTTTCTTCCACGATCATGCTATAGTAGTTTTAATCCTAATTACTACACTAGTGGGTTATATAATATGTACCCTTTTCTTTAACTCCTTTACGAACCGATTTCTACTTGATGGACAAACAATCGAAATCATTTGAACAATTCTTCCAGCCTTAATTTTAGTTTTTATTGCTTTACCATCTTTACGACTTCTATATCTTTTAGATGAAGTTAATAACCCAAGTATTACTCTTAAAGCAATTGGTCATCAATGATATTGAAGTTACGAATACTCAGATTTCTTACAAGTGGAGTTCGACTCTTATATGATTCCCTCAAATGAATTATCATCAGATGGTTTCCGTTTATTAGACGTTGATAATCGCACTATTTTACCTATAAATACCCAGATTCGAGTTTTAATTACTGCAGCCGATGTTATTCATTCTTGAACAATTCCTGCTCTAGGTGTAAAAGCAGACGCTATTCCAGGCCGACTTAATCAAGTAGCCTTTTTAATAAACCGACCCGGATTATTTTACGGGCAATGTTCAGAAATTTGTGGAGCAAACCACAGCTTCATGCCTATTGTTATTGAAAGAGTTTCAGTAAACTCATTCTTAAACTGAATCTCTTCTGCCAGAGAAGCTTCATTGGATGACTGAAAGTAAGTATAGGTCTTTTAAACCTACTATAGTATATTCACGCCTACTTCCAATGGAAAGAAAAATTAGTTAAAAAATAACATAAGCTTGTCAAGCTTAAATTATCACTCTAATGATATTTTTCAATCCCTCAAATAGCCCCATTATTATGATTGAATCTGTTTGTGATATTCTCATTTACATTTATCTTATTCCTTGTTTTAAATTATTTCATTAAAGTTCCATCAAAAATCGAAAAACCCTCACTTTTTATAAAAAAAAGAGAAATAAACTGAAAATGATAACTAATTTATTCTCCGTCTTCGACCCAACATCAAGAATCTTTTCTCTACCTTTAAACTGATTATCTACTTTTTTAGGTATATTATTTTTACCTCTTTTATATTGAGCTATGCCTTCACGTTGATCTCTTATATGAAATAAAATCTCAATCACACTCCATAATGAATTTAAAACCCTACTTGGACCAACCCACTTAGGCTCTACAATTATATTTACTTCATTATTCAGACTTATTGTTTTTAATAACTTTTTAGGACTTTTGCCCTATATCTTTACAAGAACAAGTCACCTGGCTATAACGCTAACATTAGCACTACCTTTATGAATTGCTTTTATATTGTTTGGTTGAATTAATTCTACTCCACATATATTTGCCCACTTAGTTCCCCAGGGAACTCCAAGTGCTCTCATACCATTTATAGTATTAATTGAAACTATTAGAAATGTAATTCGACCCGGAACACTAGCAGTTCGACTTGCAGCTAATATAATTGCCGGCCATCTTCTATTAACCTTACTGGGTAGAACAGGCCCTTCTTTATCTTCCACTTTAGTTATAATCTTAGTTTTAGGTCAAATCTTGCTACTAATTCTAGAAGCTGCTGTAGCAGTTATTCAATCATATGTATTTGCCGTACTAAGAACTTTATATGCTAGAGAAGTAACTTAACTAATGACATCATCTCACGGACATCACGCATACCACTTAGTAGATATGAGACCTTGACCTCTTACAGGATCAATTAGTGCCATAATGTTAACAACAGGGTTAGTAAAATGATTCCACCAATTCAACCCAGACCTTCTTATTTTAGGAGTTATCGCAACTACTTTGACTATAATTCAATGATGACGAGATATTACCCGAGAAGGAACTTATCAGGGACTTCACACTAAAGCAGTTACTATCGGCCTGCGATGAGGAATAATCTTATTTATTACTTCAGAAGTTTTATTTTTCTTTTCATTTTTTTGAGCCTTCTTTCACAGAAGATTATCACCAAATGTAGAAGTTGGAAGCTGTTGACCTCCGGCAGGAATTCAACCATTTAACCCTTTTCAAATTCCGCTTCTTAATACTGCTATCTTATTAGCTTCAGGAGCCACTGTGACATGAGCTCATCATGCAATTATAGAGTCCAACCACACCCAAGCTATTCAAGGTTTATCTCTTACGGTTATCCTGGGCCTTTACTTTACCGCCCTTCAGGCTCTAGAGTACTACGAAGCCCCATTCACAATCGCAGATTCTGTTTATGGTTCTACGTTCTTTGTTGCCACAGGGTTCCATGGTCTTCATGTAATTATTGGAAGATCTTTTTTATTTGTTTGTTTATACCGACTCTACAAGTGTCATTTTTCTTCGCACCATCATTTCGGATTTGAAGCTGCAGCTTGATATTGACATTTCGTAGACGTAGTTTGACTCTTCCTTTACATTTCCATCTATTGATGAGGAGGTTGCCTATTTAATATAAAGTGTATATTTGGCTTCCAACCAAAAAGTCTAGGAATCTACCCTAGAACAGGCAATGATCATTTTATTACTTTGTACTACAATTACATTATTTATTAGAACTCTAGTTATAATTATTGCTTCTCTTTTAGCTAAAAAAACAATTATAGACCGAGAGAAAAACTCTCCGTTTGAATGCGGATTCGACCCTAAAGGATCTGCTCGCCTGCCTTTTTCACTTCGATTTTTCCTAATTGCCGTGATTTTCCTAATCTTTGATGTAGAAATTACTTTACTTCTTCCACTAGCCTCAATTATTAGCTTTTCAAACTTATTAACTTGGTCTTTTACAGGAGCCGCTTTTATTCTCATCTTACTCTTGGGACTATATCATGAATGGAACCAAGGGGCCCTAGAATGAGCCTACTGGAGTTATAGTCAATAATGATATTTGATTTGCATTCAAAAGGTGCTTCTTTCAGAAGCTAACTTCAAAGTAAAAAGCGAAGCATTGCATTCAGTTTCGGCCTGAACCTTGGTGTTAAATCACCTTTACTTATTGGTTAAAGCCAAAACAGAGGCATATCACTGTTAATGATAGAAGTGGGAACTTATCTCTAACCAAGGGGGTAGGATGATCAAGAAGAAGCTGCTAACTTCTAACTTAAGCGGTTAAAATCCGTTTATACCCCTGTTATTATAGTGTAACTAACACATTACATTTTCATTGTAAAACTAAAGGTTATAATCCTTTTAAAAACAATGTACAAAAATAAGAATATACCTATAAACAAATACTGTTTCCCTTGCGGCTTCAACACAATGCTCTACTATAAGCTATATAGGTAAATTATAATGAAAGACAAGATAATCAATCAAAATAGGAATCTTAACATATACACTTTCATTCTATTATCCTGTAGGACTTGCAAACCCGTTGATCCATCTACTACAACTCTATAAATTCCTTGTCCACCATAATACTCTGATCAACCAGCATCCCCAACTTTTTGGTAGTATTCACCTCCTTTCAAAAAACTCTTTCTTACTCCGTATGTTGACAAAAAAGGTATAAATCATATAGACCCAGAGAATACAGTAACTTTGTAAGATTTCAAAGAACTTAATTCATAATTTACAATATTTAGATTCAATATATATCCAATAAAACCTCCCACTACTCTTACACTCAAGGCTAAAGTTTTAAAAATAAAGCTCATACAAATCATATAAGGATAAGGAAAAATCAATCAAGACAACACTGCTCCTCCAAATACAGCTCCTACACCTAAACTTATTATAGGACCAGTTATAACCTCAGCTTCATCTCCCACTGAATATAAATTTCCTAAATTAAAGTCTCCAGACAATCTATAATAAACAAGGCGTATAGTATAACACACCGTTAATCCTGTTGCTAAAGCATACAATACAAAAGCGGTTAAATTAATAGGAGATATGAATGCTACTTCCAGAATTATGTCTTTAGAGTAGAAACCAGCTAAAAAAGGAGTCCCACATAAAGCCAAATTTGCTAAATTTATACATATCCCGGTCAAGGGCATATGATGAACTAATCCTCCTATTATGCGGATGTCTTGATAATCCTTTACACTATGAATAACTGCACCCGCACACATAAATAATAACGCTTTAAACAATGCGTGAGCCAATAGATGGAAAAAAGCCAAGTCTGCATACCCAAGTGATAGAATTCTTATTATAACTCCTAATTGACTTAAAGTAGATAATGCAATAATTTTTTTCAAATCATACTCAAAATTAGCCCCCAAACCCGCCATGAATATAGTTAATCTAGATAATAGAAGCAACACTATCTGAGAGGTTATTCCTTCTAAAGCAGGACTAAAACGAATTAACAAATATACACCCGCGGTTACTAACGTGGAAGAATGGACTAAAGCCGAAACAGGAGTAGGGGCTGCTATAGCGGCAGGCAACCAAGCTGAGAAGGGAATTTGAGCACTTTTGGTTATTGCTGCTAAAACAACTAACCCACATAAAACACCTTTTACACTTACATCAGGTATATTATCAACATAAAACAAGAAGTTTCATCCTCCCCAACTAAAAAACAAAGGGATAGCTAATAAAATAGCTACATCTCCAACCCGATTAGATAAAGCTGTTAGCATTCCAGCATTTGCCGACTTCTCATTTTGATAATAAATCACTAAAGCATAAGAAACCAAACCTAAGCCATCTCAACCAAGTAAAATTCTTACTAAATTAGGACTAATGATTAAAAACCCCATAGATATAACAAAAGCTAAGACTAAATATATAAAACGATTTATATTTTTATCTCCGGCTATATACTCCCCACTATAATAAAGTACTATTGAAGAAATGAATATAACAAACCCTAAGAACATAAAAGATATCCAATCCAAAATCAGAGTCATTACAATAGAAGAAGAGTTTAATCTAATTAACTCTCATTCAATGAAATAAGATTGTCTTATTTTTAAACAGTATAAAGCTTCTAATAAACAACTTATTGATCTCATAACTAGAAAAAACATTCTAGATTTATATATTGAAACTATTCATAACACGATTTAAAATGAATTTTTTCATATTTTTGGCGCCACAAACCAACGTTTTTATTAAACTATTTAAACTTATAAAATAAATATAACTCTTCTTCTTTTTAAAATCAACATATTTAAAGGCAACCAGTGTAATATTAAAATTAAATACTCTCGGACTTTACCAGAACAACATGAGAACAACGATCTATAATATTTTCCATGTTGTCTTAAAGAAAATATATACAGAGTATAAGCAGCTCTAAAAAAAGATAACAAAGAGATTACTACCATTCTAATTTTTCTTCAAGAAGCTACACTAATAATAAGGCTAATCTCACCTAGAAGATTTAAAGTAGGAGGAGCCGCTATATTTCCAGCTCTCAATAAAAACCATCACAATGCTATTCTAGGCATAAAATTCATCAACCCTTTTCTAATTAATAATCTACGACTACCTACCCGCTCATACACTATATTAGCCAGGCAAAAAAGACCGGAAGAACATAAACCGTGGCCAATTATTACTACTACAGCCCCATTTACACCTCATCAGCCAAAAACTACAAGACCGGCTAAAACTAAACCTATATGAGCAACAGAAGAATAAGCAATCAAAGCCTTAATATCTACTTGCCGTAAGCATATCAAACTTACGATAAATCCTCCAACTAATCTAACTCTTACTCACACTCAAGACATCGACTTATTAATCTCGGAAAACAAAGGTAGTACTCGAATTAATCCATACCCACCTAACTTTAATAAAACTCCAGCTAAAATTATAGATCCCGCTACAGGAGCTTCCACATGGGCTTTAGGAAGCCATAAGTGTACTAGAAATATAGGCAATTTTACAATAAAAGCAAATACTGTTACTAAATATCATATAGACGTGATAAAACCACACCCACTCACTCTGTTCACTAATCCTAAGGTTAATCTACCTCTCACTCAATATAGTCTAATTAATGATAATAATAAAGGTAAAGAAGCAAATAAAGTATAAAAAAGCATATACACTCCCGCCTGTAGTCGTTCGGGTTGATAACCCCATCCTAAAATCAAAATTAAAGTAGGAATTAAAGAACTCTCAAAGCTAATATAAAATAGTAAATAATCGGTAGAAGAAAACGTTAAAATCAAAAATAATAATAGGGAGATATTAACCAGTAAAAATATAGAAGGGTAATTATTATCCTTTAATACCTTAGATCTTGAACTAACAACAAGAGCTATAATTCAAAATCTAAGTAAAATTAAAATATAACCTAAAGAATCAATTCCAAAACACCATCTGCTCAAGTAAAAGTTAAAATCATGAAAACAAAAAATGGATAACACAAAACTCAAAACGAATAAAGAACACTGAACTGCTCACCATCTATTTACCAACGGGATCAATAATATACAGGACACAATAAATTTTAACATTGCAATACACTAAATCTTCTAAAACAATCATTTCCGTGTGTTCGAACTACAGAAACTAATAAAGCTAATCCTAAGGCTCCTTCACAAGCAGTTAAAGTCAAAAAGAACAACAAGAAGTATCTTTCATGTCCCAAACTTGTTAAATGTAGACTTATAAATCAAAAAATTCTTAACATTATATACTCCAGACTCAATAATGTATTCAACAAATGCTTACGCTTAGAAACAAAGACCCACAAACCACAAATCACTCTAACCAAAGGTACAATATAATAAAATCCAAGAATTAACATTAGTTTTAATAGTTTAAATAAAACACCGGTCTTGTAAATCGGAATTGAAGATATATTCTTCTTAAAGCATCAGGGAGAAGAGTTTCCTCTTATCGTTAATTCCCAAAACTAACATTTTCTTTTAAACTACTCTCTGTATTTCTCTAATTATTATTCTATCTCCACTTATTTTTTTATTTTCCATTATATTTACCCGACTTCTTCACCCCCTTGCTATAGGACTAATACTACTACTTCAAACCGTTATAATTTGCATTACATCAGGACTTTCTATTAACTCTTTCTGATTTTCTTATATTCTATTCCTCATTTTTCTGGGGGGAATGCTAGTTCTCTTTATATATGTTGCTTCATTAGCTTCAAACGAAACTTTTAATTTTTCTTCTACAATAATAATATTTATCTTACCGGCTCTCTTTATTTCAGCAGTTTTTATGTTAGTAGACCCTTTGTCTTTAAATATATCAATCTCAATTTCACAATCTTCGGTAATTACAGATCTATCTTCATCTACTCCCGCTTTACTCAGATCTATTTACAATAATACTACTATGAACTTAACATTATTTATTGTACTTTATTTACTATTAACACTAATCGCTGTAGTAAAGATTACAAATACTTTTTTTGGTCCCCTCCGACTATCATCATAATGACAATACCAATTCGAAAGTCCCACCCTTTATTTAAAATTGCCAACGGTGCATTAGTTGATCTTCCTGCACCTACCAATATCTCAACCTTATGAAACTTTGGATCTCTCTTAGGGCTATGTTTAATTGTTCAAATTACTACAGGTCTTTTTTTAGCAATACATTATACAGCTCATGTCGATCTAGCATTTTCTAGCGTCGCTCATATTTGCCGAGATGTAAATTATGGGTGACTTCTTCGAACTTTACACGCTAATGGAGCCTCTTTTTTCTTTATTTGTCTATATATACACACAGGGCGAGGTATTTACTATGGCTCATTTCTATATATACACGCTTGATCTGTAGGAGTGATCATTTTACTTTTAGTCATGGCAACTGCTTTTTTAGGTTATGTTTTACCCTGAGGTCAAATATCATTTTGAGGAGCCACAGTGATTACTAATTTATTCTCAGCTATTCCTTACATTGGAACCGATCTTGTCCAATGAATTTGAGGAGGATTTGCAGTAGATAATGCCACACTTACACGGTTTTTTACATTCCATTTCTTGTTCCCATTCATCGTAGCTGCTGCTACACTTATCCACATTTTATTTATCCACCAAACAGGATCTAATAATCCTTTAGGAATTGTAAGTAATATTGATAAAATTCCATTTCACCCATACTTTACATTTAAAGACATTACAGGATTTGTAGTTATACTTACAGCTTTAATTCTTTTAACTCTTTTAAATCCATATCTTCTAGGGGATCCTGATAACTTTATTCCAGCTAACCCTTTAGTTACTCCGGCTCATATTCAACCGGAATGATACTTCTTATTTGCTTATGCAACTTTACGATCTATTCCAAATAAATTAGGAGGAGTTATTGCACTCGTTATATCTATTTTAATCTTATTAATCTTACCTTTTACACACGTAGCCAAATTTCGAAGTTTGTCATTTTACCCTTTAAATCAAATTATATTTTGATCTTTGGTATCTATTGTCTTTCTATTAACCTGAATCGGTGCCCGACCAGTAGAGGATCCGTATGTAATCACAGGACAGATTCTAACCGTTATATATTTCTCATTCTACCTAATTAACCCGTTAGTTCTTTTATGGTGGGATAAACTACTAGATTAGTTATTTGGCTGATAGGAAAGCCCGTGTTTTGAAAGCTCGCTATAGAGGTTCGAATCCTCTAATAACTTTATACTCAAAAAAGTACAATTAAAGTATATAAACAAAACACAGGGCTTTCACTCCTATAAAAAATAATAAATAATTTAGAGCTACAGGTAAAAATCTTTTTCAAGCAAGATATATCAGCTTATCGTAACGAAATCGAGGAAGTGTCCCCCGCACCCATACAAAAGCAAAGGCTACTATAACTAACTTAACATAATATAATGGACTCAGCAAATTACCTCCTAAGAAAATTAAAGAAAATAATATTCTTATAAACAGAATTCTGGCATACTCAGCCATAAAAATTAATGCAAACCCACCTCTTCTATATTCAGTATTAAATCCCGATACCAATTCTGATTCTCCTTCGGCAAAATCAAAAGGAGTTCGATTAGTCTCAGCTAAACAAGACGCGAACCATACCAACGCCAAAGGAAAGGTAAACCACAGCAATCATACATCACGTTGATATAAGTTAAATAACCCTAAATCGAAACCCCCAATTAAAAATACAAAAGACAGTAAAATTAAAGCCAATCTAACTTCATAAGAAATAGTTTGAGCTACTGCTCGCAGACTACCAAGCAAAGCATACTTAGAATTGGAAGATCACCCAGCTCTTATAGTAGTATAAACACCCAAACTAGTACAACATAAAAAGAACAGAACTCTTATTCTGAAATTTATTAACCCTAACTCATACGGTATTACTAATCACACAATTAAAGGCACAAATAAACTGAACACGGGAGATATATAATATGGAAGAAAATTTGATATTACAGGAAGTGTTTGTTCTTTAGTAAATAACTTAATAGCATCCGCAAACGGCTGTAATAACCCTATAAACCCTACTTTATTCGGACCCTTACGAATTTGAATATAACCCAAAATTTTACGCTCCAATAATGTAACAAAAGCTACAGCTACTAACACACAGATAATTAAAACTAAATAATTCACCACTATCACCAAAGACATCATATATTACTTGTGGAAGTCACACCCACATTGTTGGATCCTAAGTCCAATGCATAATTCTGCCAAAGCAACCTATTAAAATTATTCTACTTTAAAAGAAGTTTTCTAACCACCTAATCCTTTCGTACTAAGGTGATTTTTTATATTTAGAAGATAGAAACCGACCTGGCTTACGCCGGTCTGAACTCAAATCATGTAAAGAATTAAAGGTCGAACAGACCCTCCCTTACAACTGCTACACCATAAGGATACTTTAATTCAACATCGAGGTCGCAACCCTTCTTGTCGATATGGACTCTCAAAGAAGATTACGCTGTTATCCCTAAAGTAACTTAATCTTTTAATCTTTAATAAAGGATCAATTTTTTACCAAATAGATTTGTAATTATTTACAAAAGAACAGTTACTTAATTTTATTCTCGTCGCCCCAACGAAACAAATATTAATTAAATTAAGTTAGACCAACAATTTATAACTTAACTAAATAATTGTAAAGCTTTATAGGGTCTTATCGTCCCTCTAATTTATTTAAGCCTTTTCACTTAAAAGTTAACTTCAAATAATATAATTGAGACAGCTCACTTTTTGTCCAACCATTCATACAAGCCTTCAATTAAAAGACTAATGATTATGCTACCTTCGCACGGTCAGAATACCGCGGCCCTTCAACTTTATCAGTGGGCAGGCTAGACTCTATATAACAATCATACAGACATGTTTTTGATAAACAGGCAAAAGCAATGTTTGCCGAGTTCCTTAATTATATCTTTCACATTTTAACAATCTTTATTTCATTCAATTATTTCATTTATACAACATAATTCTACTAATAAGACCAGTTTAACTCTGAATTTTATATTAATTCAGAATATTGATTACTAAAATTAAGTTTTTATAAAAATATTATTTTTAAACTATATTAGCTAGAACGCTTTAAAAATATTGCTGCTTTTGAGCCTAATTTAACATCATTTATACATTATACACTATAATTTAATTATAATAGAATAAGAGGCTTTTCCCTCCTATTCTTATCTATTTTTTAATTTTTATAATCAAAAAAAATAAACAAATTAAATTTTATTCATCAATAACCAGATATAAAGAATCGGCTGGCATTTCACCACTAAAATACTATTAAAAATTTCATTAAAACGAAAACTTTTATATTAAATTAACTCTTCTTTTTTCGGGATTTCTTTTATTCAAAAATTATTTTAGTCTTCCCTAATACACAAGGTACACTTACTTAACATTACTTTTTATTAATTTATTTTTCAAAATATTTCATCCTTCCTTCACAGTACTTTTCACTATAGTTATTTTAACTTTAATTCAATTCAGCTTACTAAAAGAAGAGCTTTTATAAAAATAGTTTTAAAACAGCTTTTTATTTACTTTAACAATCATTATAAACAAGATTTTCTTCAAGATACATTGAATTGCACAACGAACTTCTCAACGTAAGTGAGATGCTTAACTACCCAAGCTCTATCTTGAATTTCTAGGTACACTTTCCAGTACACCTACTATGTTACGACTTATCTCGCTTTAATTAACGAGAGCGACGGGCGATGTGTACATAGCTTAGAGCTATAATCAAAGAATCTTATTAAAACCCCTTTACTATTAAATCCACCTTCATAAAGAGGATTCTCTCTTTAATCCGTATTAAACACTTATATTATTGTAACCCATTTCTCCTTTATCATGAGCTGCACCTTGATCTAATATATTAAATGAATTTTATTTTAATAACTAAACATTTTATAAAAGTTATCTAATAATGACGGTATACAAACTGGACTTTTACAAGATAAAGTAAGATTTTTCGTGGACTATCGATTATAGAACAGGTTCCTCTAAATAGACTAAACTACCGCCAAATCCTTTGAGTTTCAAGCCAATAACTGTTTAATACCCAGGTATTTTAACTTTAAATAAAGTGTAGCAGGGTATCTAATCCTGGTTCATACCTTTATCTTAATAACTTCGACCTAATTTCAAGTTAACTTACTCATTTGCACGCTAAAAAATTGATTTCACCCTTTATTAACACGAGTTTGTAAGTTAATTTAAACGATTCGCTTAATCATTTTTAACCAACTTTCTTTCAATTTGTCCCTCAGTATAACCGCGGCTGCTGGCACAAATTTTAACCGGACATATATTAGGATCACCAATTCCAACTTTTATTGATGTATTAGCATCAAATACTGCGACTTTAATTATTATCAACTCCTTTTTATTATTTGTCTGTAAATATTTAATTTTACAAACTTTTTAACACGTCTTAATCTTGCATGTACCATCGACCTAAGATTGAAAGGATAAGCCAGGATAAAACTTTACTATTTAAACAAAGATACTATTATATAAATTACTCAAAAATAAGATTCAACATTATATTTAGAATTAATTACAGGTTAACAATTGTTAAAAATTTCGTCTCCTTTTAAAAATAAGAATTTTATCCCCCCCTCCTTTTCCCCTTTTTTACTATAAAACATAGATAGATTTAAACGTGAAAGAAATAATATATAAATTAAGCGTTTTTTATTGAACTTAAATAACAATAACTTTTAAGTTCTGTACTATTAAATCATTAAACTTTGAAAAAAGTAAAAAAGTGGTCAATTTTTTTTTAGAATTGGTTTGTTTATATACATTTAATTGTACTTTAAAATTTATTCAGTTATATATAATAAACATTTTGTAATGAATAATATAAGTTGTTATACTTATATAATTTTAATTAATTAGATTTTAATAAGTTATTAATTGTAAATGTTTAAAAAGATATAAAAGATATGTCTAGTTAAACTGTTAAGCTATCTATGTTAATTATAAGATTAACTTTTAAATTATTGTGTATGTAGATCTTTATATTTAATAGATTTAGAAAAACGTAGTTAAAGACTGTTCTATGATCAATATATAAATAGTGGAAATATTTATACAGCTTTTAATTATAGCTTATAATAATTGAATAATAACATGTAATAGTATTTAAAGATCCCTCTTTAATTAAGTAATAATACCACTCTAATAAATAAAAATAGTGTTTCTATGGGTGTAACTAATACGCTCTCTAATTATTAGTTACACACTTCATACGAAACACTATTTTTTTATCCAATTAATTAAGTATAAGATATTTATCATTAATTAACGTATTAAGATATTAAAATTAAGTATAGAATAAAACCTTTTAGGAAATTATATTGGTCTAAAAATTGATTTTTAAGTCCTTCTTTCTCCTTTTTATGAACTTAATCTTCTAAATTTAATACTTTTAAAATAAAAGTAAGAATTTAGTTTTTATAAACTTTAGCTGTTCATTAAAATGAAGTGCCTGAAAAAGGATTATTTTGATAGAATAAATTATGTAAGACCGGCCTTACCTTCATTTTTTCCCCTTTTTTTTTATACCCAATGGAATTACACCATTCCTTCAAAGATCAAAACTTTATGTGCTCTTTACACTAGAGTATACACAACATTATCGCTTATCTAAAAAGATAAGCTAAGTAAGCTCGTGGGCTCATACCCCATCTATGAGGGTCAACTCCCTCTCTTTTTAATTTTATTCTCTTCATCTCAAGTTTTATTTATTTTTACTCTTCTCTTAGGAACTATGCTCTCTGTTTCTTCAACTTCTTGATTCGGGGCTTGGATCGGGCTTGAACTTAATCTTCTTTCATTTATTCCTTTAATTTCATCTAAAGACAACCAATATTCTTCAGAAGCAGCTTTAAAATACTTTTTAATTCAGGCTTTAGGATCATCGATTATCATCATATCAGCATCACTTACACTTTTCACAACAGAACCTACAAACGCTTTAATAACTATTGCTCTCCTTTTAAAGGCCGGAGCTGCTCCATTCCATTTTTGGTTTCCCAGAGTTATAGAAGGTCTTCAATGACCACAAGTAATCGTTTTAATAACAGTCCAGAAGATTGCCCCTTTATCTCTAATTTCCTATTTAGTTTCCACCTCAACTCACCCAATTTTCTTAAGAGCAATCATTTTATCAGCTTTAATCGGAGCAGTCGGTGGAATTAATCAAACTCTTCTACGAAAAATTATAGCTTATTCTTCAATTAATCACATGGCTTGAATACTAAGGGCAATTTTAATTAGAGAAACCAGATGACTTTTATATTTTATGTTTTATTCTTTCGTTGCTTCCTCAATCGCTCTTTTGTTTAATTACCAGAATTCACTCCACATTTCCCATATTTTCAACCATACTAACTCTTCACCTAAAATTAAACTTATTACTTTTATATCCTTGTTATCTTTAGGAGGACTCCCACCTTTCACAGGATTTATCCCAAAATGACTTATTATCCAAGAGATAATTACTTCAGGTTTTTTTTTCAGTTTACTTATTATACTTATATCAGCCCTCCTTACACTCTTTTACTACCTTCGAATCTCAATCTCAGCACTCATAGTGTTAAGCCCTAAAACGAAATGAAGAACGAAAACCTTCAATCATTCGATTAACACTTCACTTGTAATTTATATTAATTTTTTTGGACTTTTAACTCCAAGTTTATTTGCCTTAATCATCTAAAGCTTTAAGTTATCTTAAACTTGCAACCTTCAAAGCTGCCAAAAAGAGTACAATCTCTTAAGCTTTAGTTTTCAAGCTCCGGCGTTTTACGCATCTTCAGAATTGCAGTCGGACATCTTATATTTCCACTACGAAGCTCTATGGTAAAAGGATTAAACTCCGTCTATAGATTTACAGTCTATCGCCTATAACCTCAGCCACATTACCTTCTACTT